GTTGGAAATCATATAAAGACTTTTTTTATTTAATATAGCTATTTGCGCAAGTATTTTGCGATTAAGAAGCACTTGGCTCTTGTACAAATCATGTATTAATTTACTATAACTATAGGATACCCCTTTTTTGCGAATTACTGCGTTTATACGAGTGATCCACAAACGACGAAAGGTTATCTTTTGTTTATCTCTATCCCGATGAGCCGAAACCAAAGATCTTATTTTCTGTTGAGTAATAGTTCGAGTAAGTCTTGAATGAGCCCCTCGAAAGCTTGAGGCAAATAAACGAATTTTTGTTCGGCGTCTCCGAGCTATATATCCCCGTCTAATTCTGGTCATTGAATAAATGAAACTTTGACGAATAGAATAACTAATGGATTTACTTTCTTTAAGTTTTTCTATTCCCTTTTCTCAGTCTATTAATAACAAAACGGATTTTTCCAATGTATAAAATAAAAATTCCAACGGCTTTAGCTACTATAACCTTCCCGACCACAATTTTTTATCTCAAAAAAAAAATTGTATTCGACTAGGTATCAAAAATATAGTAAATAAAAAACTAGTAAATGGATAAAAAAATAGTGGGTTTCATCGTTTCTATGGTTAATTCGTAAACGGTGAGGTCTTCTCTATACACCGGAGCCTATATAATTTATGTAACCTTATGAGTAACTTGTATAGTTCATACTCTTTGGCTCGACCCATAAATTAGCCAGTAATCGGTCTTTCACAAGGAGATCCACCTATACAGTAACGGTATTTAATTATGAAAGTTAGCTGGGTAGCTGACCCTCTTAGTCCGTTCTTGCAAGAATAGAAGTCTAATCTTTTTTTTTAATAAGATTGTCCCCGCTTAATGGATAACCATTTAATACCAATGGGGCATTTTTTTTTCATCTTAAATTAAATTGAGGTAGTTGGATTTACACCAATGGAAACCATAAATTTCATACACAATAGAAGGATAGATTTTATTATTTTTAGAAAGTGAATGGAATAGAGTTCTTCCATTTTATCCTATTAATCGGTACTGATCATTGATACTGGAAATTATTTTTCTTGTGCTCCAGCCTATGATCTGAACGAGTCGCACATACACCCGAGTACATGTTCCTCGACGCTGAGGGCATCCCCGAAGAGCGGGGGATTTCGTGACATTTCTGATTGGCTGTCGTGTATTTCTAATAAGTTGTTTAATCGTTGGCATGTTGAATGATATACATAATGAGCTGGTTTAGATCGATCCTAACCGGATGATTCTAAATTATTAATATAATAAAATATTTAACTCGGTAAGAAGATAAAATTAAAATAATAAATAAGAAGATAAAATAATAAATCACCGATTTGCGCTAAATCCATCCTATTTTCTATTTTCATTCAACTGCTACAAGATCAACAATTCCATAAGCTTGTGCTTCTGTTGCTGACATAAAAACATCTCTTTCCATGTCTTCGGATACAACCCATAGGGGTTTTCCCGTTCTTTGTACATAAACCCTTGTGATGGTTTCACGCAGTTTTAGCAGCTCCTCCGCTTCCAAGATAGCTTCTCCCGTTTGTGCTTCATAAAAAGCACTAGCGGGTTGATGAATCATTACCCTGATGATATAACATAATAAAGTTTCTTCTATCTAGACGATGGAGTGAAGATAAAAAAAATAGAATAACCGTACGGGCATTTTTTATGTATTGCATACGGCTGTACAATAAAATTGATCTTTACCTTCCATCACAGAAAGATACAAATAGGATCTATAAGACTCATATTGGTAAATGATCAAATTACCACCCTTCTTTATTGGAGGAGTTCAAAAATACTATGATGGTTCCGTTGCTTTATATATTTCTTATTTATTTTTTGGTATTTATTTGTCTGTTATTCAGCAATCCCAAAGTTTCTTTTTGATCCGATCAAATAAAAAAATATTTTTTATTTATACAATAAATATTATTAAGAGATCTAGGGTATGAAAAAGTTTGTGACGCTGAACAGTATTCCCGATGGATAAGATAAAATCAGAAATACCCTTTATTTCATACTACTCTCTCGATATATAATCTAATTTTTTTTTTGAAAAATAATAAAAATTTTCTCATATCGAATTCTAAATGCCATGCTATTTTTACTTAAATATTCCTATTTCATATGGCGAAGGCATAGTCTTTTGTTTCTCTCAAAAAAACCGCATTGGCGCCAAGCGTGAGGGAATGCTAGACGTTTGGTAATTTCCCCTCCAACCAGGATAAAAGATCCCATTGAAGCAGCTAATCCCATGCATATTGTATGTACATCTGGTCGCACAAATTGCATAGTATCATAAATAGCTACTCCAGGTATTACCCATCCACCAGGAGAGTTTATAAACAAATACAGATCCTTGGTATCATCCTCAATACTGAGATATACCATAAGACCAATAAGCTGATTTGAGATCTCGCTATCAACTGCTTGGCCTAAAAAAAGTAATCTCTCTCGATAAAGTCGGTTGATTAGGGT